TGCAAAAAAAGAAGAAATCAAAGTATTTTGGCCCTAGCTCATAAATAAATTCGGAAGTAGATTGATTCTGATCACTCATTGATTCGTCTGGTATCTAAATATAGGATCCATTTCTAAGTTAGTTTACTAGATCGAAATCTTATGATGTTCAAAACTGTATAGATACAATGTCACATTCAGTAAAGATTTATGATACATGTATAGGATGTACTCAATGTGTTCGAGCGTGCCCCACTGATGTATTAGAAATGATACCCTGGGACGGATGTAAAGCTAAACAAATCGCTTCTGCTCCAAGGACCGAAGACTGTGTTGGTTGTAAGCGATGTGAATCTGCCTGTCCGACCGATTTCTTGAGTGTTCGAGTTTATTTATCGCAAGAAACAACTCGTAGTATGGGTCTAGCTTATTGATACGTTCCATAAAACTCTCCTTGAATCCATCTTTTTTTACCGACAAAATCCGTGCTCAAAATATTTTTATTTTGAGCACGGATTTTTCTGGCCCAAATGTATCTTGTCTTTACCACGAATCATTTTCCTTTATTAACAATAATTGTAGTTTTGCCAATATCTGCAGGTTCATTAATTTTATTTCTTCCACATATAGGAAATCGAATAATCCGTTGGTATACTATATGCATATGTATTTTAGAACTTCTTCTAACGACTTATGCATTCTGTTATCATTTTCAATCGGATGATCCATTAATCCAACTAGTGGAGGATTTAAAATGGATCGCTTTTTTTGATTTTCATTGGAGATTAGGAATAGATGGACTTTCTATAGGACCTATTTTACTGACGGGATTCATCACGACTTTAGCTACTTTAGCGGCTCGGCCTGTTACTCGAGATTCTCGATTATTTAATTTTCTGATGTTAGCAATGTACAGTGGGCAAATAGGATTATTTTCTTCTCGGGACCTTTTACTTTTTTTCCTGATGTGGGAGTTAGAATTAATTCCCGTTTATCTCCTTGTATCCATGTGGGGAGGAAAAAAACGTCTGTACTCAGCTACAAAATTTATTTTGTATACAGCGGGTGGTTCCGCTTTTCTTTTAATGGGAATTCTGGGTATCGGTTTATATGGTTCTAATGAACCAACACTCAATTTTGAAATATTAGCTAATCAGCCCTATCCTGTGGGCTTGGAAATACTATTATATATTGGATTTTTTATTGCTTTTGCTGTCAAATTGCCAATCATACCCCTACATACATGGTTACCAGATACCCATGGAGAAGCACATTATAGTACTTGTATGCTTCTAGCCGGAATCTTATTAAAAATGGGAGCGTATGGATTAGTTCGAATCAATATGGAATTATTTCCTCATGCTCATTCTATATTTTCTCCTTGGTTGATGATAGTAGGTGCAATACAAATAATCTATGCAGCTTCAACATCTCTGGGTCAACGGAATTTAAAAAAAAGAATAGCTTATTCCTCTGTATCACATATGGGTTTCATAATTATAGGAATTGGTTCTATTACTGATATGGGGCTCAACGGAGCCCTTTTACAAATAATCTCTCATGGATTTATTGGTGCTGCACTCTTTTTCTTGGCCGGAACTACTTATGATAGAATACGTCTTGTGTATCTTGACGAAATGGGTGGAATAGCTATCCCAATGCCAAAAATATTCACGATGTTCAGTAGCTTTTCGATGGCCTCCCTTGCATTACCAGGTATGAGTGGTTTTATTGCCGAATTAATAGTATTTTTTGGACTACTTACTAGTCCAAAATATTTTTTAATGACAAAACTACTAATTACTTTTGTAATGGCAATTGGAATCATATTAACTCCTATTTATTTATTATCTATGTTACGCCAGATGTTCTATGGATACAAGATATTTAATGTACCAACCTCTTCTTTTTTTGATTCTGGACCGCGAGAGTTATTTCTTTTGATCTCTATTTTTTTACCCGTACTAGGTATTGGTATGTATCCTGATTTTGTTCTTTCACTATCAGTTGAAAAGGTTGAAGTTATTCTATCTAATTCTTTTTATGGATAGTTTTGATGAATAAAAAAGAAAAAAATATTATTTTTTATGTTCGTTGTACAATGAAAAAAATTGGTTTTTTTTACTTAACGTAAGAGAAGAAAAAAAACCAATTTGAACAGGTGAGAACCCTGTGAATCACTACACTATTAAATTCACAGGGTTCTCACCTGTTCACACAAAGTTTTTTTTTCTGATATGTGCTGTCCACTTTTCTATTCCTATTCATTATAACCCCTTAAATTGTGTTTAATTATATGTTAATGTAAATAAACCATAACTATGTAGTCCTATTCCTAATAGATTTATCCCAAAATAGCATATCCAAATTATAAGAAATCCAATAGACGCCACAATTGCTGAATGGGTACCCTGCAATTTTATATTTGTTCGAGTATGTAAATAAATCGCGAATACGATCCAAGTGATAAAAGCCCAAGTTTCTTTTGGGTCCCAACTCCAATAAGATCCCCATGCTTCGTTAGCCCATACTGCTCCAGAAAGTATTCCTATGGTTAAAAAGATAAATCCTAGACTAATAACCCGATAACTCCAATAATCCAATTGTTGAATCAATTGGTACCTGTAATAATTAAAAAGAGAAGTATTTTTGAAAATATTACTTCGTTCGTTCATGTATTCGATTTCACCAAAGAAAAAGTAACCATTGAAATTTAAAAAACGATTACTCGTAGCAAAAAACTTTTTATTTTTTCTAACTGTAATGACTATAAGTGATACTGATAATAATGATCCACATAAAAGGGCAGCGTAGCCTAATATCATCGTACTTACGTGCATTATTAACCACTCAGATTGAAGAGCAGGTACTAATATTGTGGATTTGTGTATTTCAGTTAAAAGACCTGAAGTAGCAAAGCCTTGGGTAAAAATAGCACTTGGGCCAATTATTGTGCTTAGAATATTTTTATTTTTTTTGAAATACGGAACTATATGAATAAGGGAAAAACTCCATGAAAGGAAAATTAATGATTCATATAAATCACTTAGTGGAAAATGTTCCGAATAAATCCAACGAGTAACTAATAATCCTGTTATAGAGAACAAATTCATTATCATGCCCTTTTCGGATGAATCATATAGTTTTACGATTTCATCGACTAAAAAGGTTATCAAATGAATTGTAAGTACAATTGAAACGAGCGAAAAAGAAATATGAGTTAATATATGCTCTAAGGTTGAAAATATCATAAGATTATAGGAGTCCTTTAATTAGAAAATCTAGTATGGAGAGTTGGATTCATTATAGGATCTATTTACTTTTTTTAGGAGATGACATGCCGCCACTCGGACTCGAACCGAGATGCTCTAGCACTGCTTCCTAAGAGCAGCGTGTCTACCAATTTCACCATAGCGGCTTATCTTGAACTCATAATAGTCTATGAATAAGCAATCGTCTAGATTTAAGAATTCGATTGGTTGCAATATTTTTTAGGAAACATTCAAATTGATGAATAAAAATTTCTTCAACATAGGTATTTGAAGGTTCATTGTTTTAGTAACGAAAGATATTCGCTCTTCTATAGATATAGAGAAAGTGAATATATAGAAAAAATAAAAACTTATATTATTGGAAGAAAATAGGTTGATGGGGAAAATAATACTCCCCACCTTGAAAATTAAAAGATATACTAAAAAAATCGAGTATCTTGTGTTTTTTGTTAATAAAAAGAAAGTATTCTTTTTTTTCGAATTTGGTAAGGTAAACAAAAGAGTTTTTTATATATTATAGATTCTCAAAGCGGCGATAATTCCATTTTATATTGATTAACTCCGATAGGGAATGGAAATCGAGAATCTTATTTTTGAAATTAAATCAGTCAATTTTTAGAGTCAGCCCGATTCAGATTATTTCAACGTTTTACTATTTATTTTATTTGTTTGTCGCACAAAAAAACTTTTTGAATTCCCGGTAGAAATAGATTTCCCTAAGGAAAACGCTTTTAACGATGCACAATACCCCTTCCTTTTCCAAACATTTTTTCGAATACGCTTTTTTGATACAGAAGTACGTTTTTTTGGAACTGCCATTTAAATTAAAATTAAGAGATTACTCATTGGTATAGCTGGATGTGAAAGACATCTATTGTTCAAAATAAATATACGTTTTCTCAATTCATTATAGATTTATTTTCTTTTTAAATAATATAAAAAAAAGAATAGGTATAGGTGAACGATATGGAAAAATTTTATAAAATATAACTAAAAAAAAGAAAATTTTTTTTTATTTATTTTTCAAATTAGTTTTTCCATTCCATAAAAAAAGAGTTTTATATCTTGGTGTTTTTCTTTCATATTCTTTTCGATTCAAATCTATATTTCCAAAATATGTTGTGCCATAGAAATGGAATTGCTTTAACTTAATAAAATGAAAGAATCAAAAATTACATAACATGACATAAAATGAAAATACCTCAAGAAAGGTTTAAGATGAGAACCCAACTTTCTGTTTATAAAAAAAACTTTATTAAAATATTTTCTATTAACTTGTCAAACAAGGGAAAATACGGCGAGTTTCACTTTAATTTTGAAATTCGAAAGAGAATAATTATAAATCTTTTTCTTTCATTTGACCAATTGTAACTTCTTGATTTGAATATTTGAAGTAGTTAACATAAACTCCAAAAAAAAAAGTAAAAAGAAAGAAAAATGAAAAAATTCTATTTAACAAAAATTCTATTTAAGTTAGTATATATCTTAATTTTTTATTGATTCCTTTGAAAAGAGGTAAGATCCGGTGAATCGGAAACAATACAATAAATATTAATTACACGAATTAAAAAACTTTTTTTATGGAACAGACCTATCAATATGCATGGATCATACCTTTCCTTCCACTTCCAGTTCCTATGTTAATAGGAATGGGACTTATTCTTTTTCCGATAGCAACAAAAGATCTTCGTCGTATGTGGGCCTTTACGAGTATTTTATTGTTAAGTATAGTCATGATTTTTTCAACCA